TTCTTAATACTAATTATCTTGATAATTATCAAGAATTTGAACAAAAAATTAATCCATTTGATAGAAAATCATTTTCAAGAGAAATTGTCTATTTTTTGAACTTAATTAATGAATTTTCAGTAAAATCAAGTTTTAATTTTAAGGAACTTTCATTATTTTCTAAAGAAGACGAAATGAATTTAGAAAATCAAATAAAAAATTTCAAATTTGTATTCAATGGAGTTATAACGGATCCTAACAATAAAACAATTATAAAAAAATTGAATGGAATAAAAGAAATAAGTAAACAAGTTCCTCGATGGTCGTACAAATTAATCGAGGATTTAGAACAACAAGAAGGAGAAATTGAAGAGAGCGTAGGAGAAGAGCGTGGGATGCGTTCACGAAAAGCCAAACGTGTAGTAATCTTTACCGATAATCAACAAAATACAGATAGTGATAATAATACCAAAGACAGAACTAATCCTGATCAAGCTGAGGAAGTGGCTTTAATGCGTTATTCACAACAATCGGACTTTAATCGAAACATAATAAAGGGTTCAATGCGAAACCAACGACGTAAAACAGTTATTTGGAAACCGTTTCAAGCAAATATGCATTCTCCTCTTTTTTTGGACAGGCTGAACAATTTTCTTTTTTTTTCTTTTGATATTTCTGAACTGATGAAAATAATATTTCGAAATTGGATGTGTAAAAACAAAGAATTCACGATTTCCGATTCTACTTATAACGGGGAAAAAACAAACAAAAATGAGAAAAAAGAAAAGGACAAAAGAGACGAAGACAAAAGAGACGAAGACAAAAGAGAAGAAACAATCCAAATAGAAATAGCTGAAGCTTGGGATAACATTGTATTCGCTCAAGTAATAAGAGGTTATGTTTTAGTAACCCAATCATTTCTTCGAAAATATATTCTATTACCTTCATTAATAATAGCTAAAAATATTATTCGTATCCTATTTTTTCAAATTCCTGAATGGTCCGAGGATTTAACGGATTTGAATAGAGAAATGCATGTTAAATGCACCTATAATGGAGTTCAATTATCAGAAAAAGAATTCCCGAAAAACTGGTTAACAGACGGTATTCAAATAAAAATCCTATTTCCTTTTCGTTTAAAACCTTGGCACAGATCGAAGTCAAAATCCTCTCATATTCTTAACGATGTAAGGAAAAATCAAAAAAACGATTTTTGTTTTTTAACAGTTTGGGGAATGGAAGCCGAACGGCCCTTTGGTTCTCCTCGAAAACAATTTTCCCTTTTTGACCTTAACCCGATTTTTAAAAAACTCGAAAAAAAAATTAGAAAGTTGAAAAAGAATTTTTTTTTAGTTATAAAAACTTTAAACGAAAAAAGGAAAGTTTTTCGAAATTTATCAAAAGAAAAAAAAACTTGGTTCATCCAAAACCTTCTATTTCTAGAAGAAATAATAAACAAATTTTTTAAATCAAAAAGAAACCAAAATAAGAAAATTTGGTTTAGAGAAGTCTATGAATTAAATGAAACTAAAAAAGAAACGGAGTCGATAATCAATAATCGGACAATTCAAAAATCGTCTCCAAAAAGAAAATTTATAGATTGGACAAATTATTCACTGACAGAAAAAAAAATGAAAGATATGACGGCTAGAACAAACGCAATCTTAAATCAAATAGACAAAATTACAAAAGAAAAGACAAAAAAAATTATAAGCCCCGAAATGAATATTCGCCCTAACAAAATAAACTATAATGCTAAAAGATTACAATCATCAAAAAAAAATTTACAAATATTAAAAAAAAGAAATGCTCCCTTGATTCGTAAATCCTATTTTTTTATAAGAATTTTGATTGAAAGGCTATACATAGATATCTTTATAGTTATCATTAATATTCCGAGAATCAATGCACAACTTTTTCTTCAATCAACAAGGAAAATTATTCCTAAATACATTTACAATAACAAAGAAAATCATAAAAGAATTGATAAAACAAATCGAAATCGAATTCACTTTATTTCGATTATAAAAAAGTCACATAATAAAAGGAATATTAGTCTTATAAATAATAATAATAAAAACAATTCAAAAATTTCTTCTGACGGATCCTCCTTGTCACAAGCATATGTATTTTATAAATTATCACAAATCCAAATTATTAATTTATATAAGTTAAAATCCGTCCTTCAATATCACGGAACATCCCTATTTCTTAAGACTGAAATAAAAGATTATTTTTGGGACCAAGGGCTATTTCATCCCGAATTGAAAAAGAAAATTTTTCTAAATTCTGCAATGAGTCAATGGAAAAAATGGTTAAGGAGTCCTTATCAATATAAATACAATTTTTATCAGATTAGATGGTATAGATTAATATGGCAAACTAAAATCAATCAAAGCTGTATGGTTCAAAAAAACTCTTTACCAAAATGGAATTTATATGAAAAAGACCAATTCAAATCATTAATTCAGTACAAAAAAAAAAATAATTTTGAAGCAGACCTATTATCAAAGCAAAAAGAAAAAGAGACTTTGAAAAAAAACTTTCGATATAATCTTTTATCATATAAATATATTAATCATCATGATCAGAAAGACTCATATATTTATAGATCCCTATTAAAAGAAAATAAAAAGATTTCTTATAATTCCAACCCAAATACAAGCAAATTTTTGGATACGTTAGGTAGTATTCTTATCAATAATTATCTAACAGAGGATGATATTATCGATATGGAGAAAACCTCAGCTAGAAAACATTTTGATTGGAGAACTCCTAATTTTTGGCTTAGAAAGAAAGTCCATATTGCGTACTGGATCGATACTGGAACCAAACATAAAAAAAATAATAAAACGGACCCTCCTATATCCAATTTAGAACCTATATCCAATTTAGAACTTTGGTTCTTTCAAAAATTTGTCATATTGTACAAAATATATGAGATAAAACCCTGGGCAATACCAATCCAATTCCTTCTTTTCAATTTTAATATAAATGACAATATTAGTGAAAATCAAAAAATCAACAGCAAGAAAAATGTCAATCTTTTTATATCTCTTGAAAAAAAATCTATTAAATTTGAAAATAGAACGCATGAGGAAAACGAATCGGAGGACCGAGCGGATCTTCGATCCGTTTTCGCCAATCAAGAAAAAGATATTGAAGAAGATTATGTAGAATCGGACAGGAAAAAACGTAGAAAGAAAAAACAATACAAAAGGAATACGGAAGCGGAGCTCTATTTCTTCCTAAAAAGGTATTTATGTTTTCAATTAAGATGGGATGATTCTTTAAATCAAAAAATAATCAATAATATCAAAGTATATTGTCTCCTGCTTAGACTGACAAATCCACGAGAAATTATTATATCCTCTATTAAAAGGGAAGAAATAAGTCTGGATATTCTGATGATTCAGAAGAATTTAACGCTGACCGAATTGATGAAAAAGGGACTATTGATTATCGAACCGTTGCGTCTGTCGGTAAAAAATGATGGACAATTTATTATGTACCTTCGAAATAGAGACAAAAAGAATTATGATTTACTTGTTCCTGAAAACATTTTATCGCCGAAACGGCGTAGAGAATTAAGAATTCTAATTTCTTTCACTTCACAACCAAAAAATAGAAATAATATTCATATAAACAGATACATTTTGAATGATAATAACATAAAACACTGTAGCTATGGGTTTGATAAAAGCAAAGATTGTGATAGATATAAAAATAACCTAATAATAAGTAAATTAAAATTTTTTCTTTGGCCCAATTATCGATTAGAAGATTTAGCTTGTATGAATCGATATTGGTTTGATACTAACAACGCCAGCCGATTCGGTATGGTAAGGATACATATATATCCACAATTAAAAATTCGGTAAGGGTGCATTTTTGATGTATATATCATAACGTTCTGATCTAATATAAGAAAAGAGAGAAGTGGACACATGTATTTTTTACATTCCCTATTCTGGTCTGATATATGTACGTATCAAGTCGATTTTAAAATTCATTAATTCATTTTTTTTTTTAGGTATAAATTTTTCGCTTTTGTAAGAAAAGAAATATACTATCTTTTTTTCTCTCTAGTCGAATAAAAGAAAATTGGATTTATTAATAATAAATTGGATTTAACAAAAGCAGGAATTACTAATGAAGTAAAGATTATTGTGTATATAAAATTTAAATACACTGAAATTATTATATTATTTAGCTATTAATATATTCTATATTCCTATTCTATATTCCATTTATTAATATATTCTATATTCCGTTTTAATTACATTTTCCATTCTTTTTATTATTACTGATCAAGAAAAATATCTTCATTTAATATTTAATAAAAGAGGGGCTTTCATTTTATGGTAAAAAATTCATTCATCCCAGTTATTTCACAAGAATTAAAAGAAGAAAACAAAGGATCTATTGAATTTCAAATACTAAGTTTCACTAATAAGATACAAAGACTTACCTCACATTTGGAATTGCATAGAAAAGACTATTTATCTCAGAGAGGTTTACGAAAAATTCTAGGAAAACGACAACGACTGCTATCTTATTTTGCAAAGAAGAACAGAGTACGTTACAAAGAATTAATTAATCGGTTGAATATTCGGGAATCAAAAATTAAAAACTAGTTAATTTTTTTTTATTTAATTATTTGATTTATTAGATCTTGGATTTTGATGAACTTTTTTTTTCGTTTTCATTAATTCATGGAAGAATGAATCGAGGAAACCTCTATGAATGTACCAACTACAAGAAAAGGTCTTATGATAGTCAACATGGGTCCCCACCACCCATCAATGCATGGTGTTCTTCGACTCATCCTTACTCTAGACGGTGAAAATGTTATTGACTGTGAGCCAATATTAGGTTATTTACACAGAGGAATGGAAAAAATTGCGGAAAACCGAACAATTATACAGTATTTGCCTTATGTAACACGTTGGGATTATTTAGCTACTATGTTCACAGAAGCAATAACAATAAATGGTCCAGAGCGTTTAGGAAATATTCAGGTACCTAAAAGAGCTAGCTATATCAGAGTAATTATGTTGGAGTTGAGTCGTATAGCTTCTCATCTATTATGGCTTGGACCTTTTATGGCGGATATCGGTGCACAAACTCCGTTCTTCTATATTTTTAGAGAAAGAGAATTAGTATATGATTTATTCGAAGCTGCCACTGGGATGAGAATGATGCATAATTATTTTCGTATCGGGGGGGTAGGGGCTGATTTACCTCACGGATGGATAGATAAATGTTTGGATTTTTGCGATTATTTTTTACAAAAAGTTGCTGAATATCAAAAACTTATTACGCGAAATCCTATTTTTTTAGAACGAGTTGAGGGAATAGGTATTGTTGCTGCAGAGGAAGCAATCAATTGGGGTTTATCAGGACCAATGCTACGAGCTTCTGGAATACAATGGGATCTCCGTAAGGTTGATCATTATGAGTCTTACGAAGAATTTGATTGGGAAGTCCAGTGGCAAAAGGAAGGAGATTCGCTGGCTCGTTATTTAGTCCGAATTGGTGAAATGACAGAATCCATAAAAATTATTCAACAGGCTTTGGAAGGAATTCCAGGGGGACCCTACGAAAATCTAGAAGTTAGATGTTTTGATAGCGAAAAGGGTCCAGAATGGAATGATTTTGAATATCGATTCATTAGTAAAAAAACTTCTCCTACTTTTGAATTGCCGAAACAAGAACTTTATGTAAGAGTCGAAGCCCCAAAGGGAGAATTGGGCATTTTTCTGATCGGGGATCAGAGCAGTTTTCCGTGGAGATGGAAAATTCGCCCACCGGGTTTTATCAATTTGCAAATTCTCCCTCAACTAGTTAAAAGAATGAAATTGGCTGATATTATGACAATACTAGGTAGTATAGATATCATTATGGGAGAAGTTGATCGTTGAAATGATAATTGATACACCGGAAGTCATTAATACGAGAGAAGTACAAGCTATCAACTCTTTTTCCAGATTAGACTCCATCAACGAGATCTATGAAATTATATGGATGCTTGTTCCTATTTTGACTCTTGTACTGGTAATCACACTAGGCATACTAGTAATTGTGTGGTTAGAAAGAGAAATATCTGCAGGAATACAACAACGTATTGGACCTGAATATGCCGGTCCTTTTGGAGTTCTTCAAGCGTTAGCCGATGGAACAAAATTACTTTTCAAAGAGAATCTTTTTCCCTCGAGGGGAGATACTCGGTTATTCAGTATCGGGCCATCTATAGCAGTCATATCAACTTTATTAAGCTATGCAGTAATTCCTTTTGGATATCATTTTGTTTTAGCTGATCTAAAAATTGGTGTTTTTTTATGGATTGCCATTTCAAGCATTGTTCCCATCGGTCTTCTTATGTCAGGTTATGGATCAAATAATAAATATTCTTTTGTAGGTGGTCTTCGAGCTACTGCTCAATCTATTAGTTATGAAATACCCTTAACTCTCTGTGTATTATCCATATCTCTACGTGCGATTCGTTGAAAGATAAACTTTTTTTGTAAGAAAATTTAAGAACAGAAAAAGGCAAAATGAAATGAATTGATTATATTTCCTTTTTTTGGTTCATGAACGAAATTGGATAGTTATATGAGTGAAATAAAACAGCTTGAACTTTTGGCGTAAAAAATGGAGACTCATTTCCTATGTACAAGAGTAAAGCAGAACTAAACTAAACATAATAAGACGAAAGCGGTTGCCCCAAGATTGGTTGATTATTCATCCTGGCTTGAAGCGGGCTCAAGATCAACTTTATTTTATTGAGTTTTCACTATCATTTATCTGTATTACCATAATGCTAACTAGCGAGTAATTGAGCAAAAATACGTGGATGGTTAGGAACACCAAGATACACAAAGGATTGGTAATAGAGATTTTAAAAATTAAAAAAAAAAAGAATAGAAAGATATTTCGACAAAGATATTTCAACATAATAATATAAAAAGAACATAATAATATAAAAAGAATATTAATTGGGGCTTTTAATTCGTAGAAATGATCAGGCAGTACTCCCCATAACATAATTCCGATTCAGAGTATCCTCCCGCCCACTGATTAAAGAAATGACTATCAGGAACGAAATAATCCTTTGCTTTCTTTTTTTTTTTATTATTTTCATTTTTTGACCCCTTCCCCTTTTTCAGAAAGAAGAATAGGAGCGAAACAGCGAAACAAAGAATATAATATGTTTACAATAGAAAAAAGAGATCCTTTTTCCTTTTTATTTATTTGATTTTTCCTATATCCATATTTATGTTTATGGAAATCAAATTCGTATTATAATGCATAAACTAAGGAAATGTCTAATTCTTTTTCGTAATCAAAAAAGAAAAAAGATAGGGTGAAATAGCTATTGCTATTTCTACAAGGAATATTTTATTGAATATTTTATTGAAGTATAAGTTATTACCCAAAAAAGAAAAATTTCAATTCTTAAAGGATGAGATCAATTCAGAAGTACTTTTTTCTTTTTAGTATTATAACAGATAGAATTGCATTGGTCGAATTAGGGAACGTTCGATTCATTTTTATCGTATTTATCTGCTAAATCCGATAAATATATGTATTAAAATAAATAATACGACCCGGTCCTTAGATTTATTTATGGCCTTAGAGGAGCCGTATGAGGTGAGAATCTCATGTACGGTTCTGTAATAGCGACCGGAACAGTGATGTTATCATCGACTATGATTATCTAACAGTTCAAGTACAGTTGATATAGTTGAGGCGCAATCAAAATATGGTTTGTGGGGATGGAACTTGTGGCGCCAACCTATAGGGTTTATCATTTTTTTAATTTCGTCCCTGGCAGAATGTGAAAGATTACCCTTTGATTTACCAGAAGCAGAAGAAGAATTAGTAGCAGGGTATCAAACCGAATATTCGGGTATCAAATTTGGTTTATTTTATATTGCTTCCTATCTAAACTTATTAGTTTCGTCATTATTTGTAACAGTTCTTTACTTTGGGGGTTGGAATATGTCTATTCCCGCCGTTTCCCTTCCAGACTTTTTTGAAATAAATAACGTCGGTGGAGTCTTCGGGGTAACAATTGGTATCTTTATTACATTGGTTAAAACTTATTTGTTCTTGTTCATTTCGATCACAACAAGATGGACTTTGCCTCGACTAAGAATGGACCAATTATTAAATCTTGGTTGGAAATTTCTTTTACCTATTTCTCTCGGAAATTTATTATTAACAACTTCTTCCCAACTCCTTTCACTATAAAGAAATGCTTTTCTATATTCTGTCTTGTCTCAAACAAAACAAGAGAAATAAATAAACATAAGATTATTCATAGATATTCACTATATGTTCTCCCTAGTAACTGGGTTCATGAATTATGGCCAACAAACCATACGAGCCGCTAGGTACATTGGCCAAAGTTTCATGATTACCTTATCCCACATAAATCGTTTGCCCGTAACTATTCAATATCCTTATGAAAAATTAATCACATCTGAACGTTTTCGTGGTCGAATCCATTTTGAATTTGATAAATGCATTGCTTGTGAAGTATGTGTTCGCGTATGTCCTATTGATCTACCTCTTATTGATTGGAAATTGGAAACTGATATTCGAAAGAAGCGATTGCTTAATTATAGTATTGATTTTGGAATCTGTATATTTTGTGGTAACTGTGTTGAGTATTGCCCAACAAATTGTTTATCAATGACTGAAGAATATGAACTTTCCACTTATGATCGTCACGAATTGAATTATAATCAAATTGCTTTAGGGCGTTTACCAATGTCAATAATTGACGATTATACAATTCGAACAATTTTGAATTCATCTCATCAAAACAAAACGCGAAATCTCCTTTGATTAAAGATTAATTAAAGAACAATTTCCAATTCATAAACTAAGATTCCATTTTGACCGAAAAAGGGGGGAATGGTTTTTTCATTTTGTGTATTCAATAACTACAAAACTCAACCAGTTATTTGATTGGTTGGTGAGAACCGCAGCATGACTAAATTTGGATTGAAAATCTAGTAATATACCTCGAGTTCTATCCATAGTTATTTCAAAATTTCTATTTTTCATTTCTATTTATATATAATAATTTCTAATCATTACCCTTTTTGAGAAAGAATAAGATAAGTTTAATAGTTGTACCTACAATAATTTCCAACCCTTAGGGTTTAATTCAATTATCACCCTATTCGAAAAAAATCTAAAAAAGGGCTTTTCCCGGTGAGGTCAATAAGGTCATGAAAAAACAATTTTATTTTTTATCTTTTATTTTACGTACAATGGATTTGCCTGGACCAATACATGATTTTCTTTTAGTTTTTCTGGGATTAGGTCTTATATTAGGAAGTCTAGGAGTGGTATTACTTACCAACCCAATTTATTCTGCCTTTTCGTTGGGATTGGTTCTCGTTTGTATATCCTTATTCTATATTTTATCAAATTCTCATTTTGTAGCTGCCGCGCAGCTACTTATTTATGTGGGAGCTATAAATGTTTTAATTCTATTTGCTGTGATGTTCATGAATACTTCAGAATATTACAAAGATTTTAATATTTTGACCGTCGGAAATGGGTTTACTTCCTTAATTTGTACAAGTATTTTTGTTTCACTAATTACTATTATTCCAGATACGTCATGGTACGGGGTTATTTGGACTACAAGAAAAAACCAGATTATAGAGCAGGATTGGATAAGTAATAGTCAACAAATTGGAATTCATTTGTCAACTGATTTTTTCCTTCCATTTGAATTCATTTCAATAATTCTTTTAGTTGCTTTGATAGGTGCTATTGCTGTGGCTCATCAATAATAAATCTTTGGAATTAGCAATTGAAATCCAAATTCAACTTGTTTGTTGCTCGATCTTATTACATTCATTTGACTTTAATTCTATTTGAATTTGAGGATTATTCATGTAGAGATTTGTTTATTCGATTTATTTCAATATGAATAAGAATTCAATATCAACATATTGGATTGACTAGAATAAGAATTTCATAAACCAAGTACACAAGAAATAAATAGATTGGTAATAAATCGAAATTGATAAGGAGTTGACCGATGATGCGGGAATATGTACTTGTTTTGAGTGTCTATTTATTTTCTATCGGTATTTATGGATTGATTACGAGTCGAAATATGGTTCGAGCTCTTATGTGTCTTGAACTTATACTGAATGCGGTTAATATAAATTTTGTAACATTTTCTGATTTTTTTGATAGTCGCCAATTAAAAGGAAATATTTTCTCAATTTTTATTATAGCTATCGCGGCCGCTGAAGCCGCTATTGGATTGGCTATTGTTTCGTCAATTTATCGTAATAGAAAATCAATTCGTATCAATCAATCCAATTTGTTGAATAAGTAGTATTAATCATATAAAATAGAATAGAAAATAGAAATTTCTATATAAATACATATAAATAATATTTATATATATAATATTTATATATATAATATATATATAAATAGAACCTTTCTATTCATCAAATTGAATTGGTATAGTTGATACGGATACGGAACCAATCAGATCATGTTTGCGAAAAACGAATAAATTAAATTAAAGCATCTTGGTTATATCTCCCGAGTCGATCCGGAATTGAATAGCACAAGTCTGGTAAATCATTGATTCATCTGGTATTCACATATATGATTCATTGTAGAAATTTACTAGATCGAAAAAGTATAAAGTTAAAAAAAAAATTCTAAATCCAATGTCACATTCAGTAAAGATTTATGATACATGTATAGGTTGTACTCAATGTGTCCGCGCCTGCCCTACAGATGTATTAGAAATGATACCTTGGGACGGGTGTAAGGCTAAGCAAATTGCCTCTGCTCCAAGAACAGAAGATTGTGTTGGCTGTAAGAGATGTGAATCCGCCTGTCCAACAGATTTTTTAAGTGTTCGAGTTTATTTATGGCATGAAACAACTAGAAGCATGGGTCTAGCTTATTGATACTTTCCAGAAAATACCACTTGAATACATTTGATTTTTTGTTTACCGACAAAAACCCTTAATCAAAAAAATTATCTTTTTTTGATTAAGGGTTTTTCTGGTCCAAGTTATCTTGTTTTTACCATGAAGTCTTTTCCTTGGTTAACAATGTTTGTAGTTTTACCAATATCCGCAGGTTCCTTAATTTTTTTTCTCCCACATAGAGGAAATAAGGTAATTAGGTGGTATACTATTTTTATATGTATAGTAGAATTACTTTTAATGACTTATACATTCTCTTATTATTTTGAATTGGACGATCCATTAACCCAATTAATAGAAGATTATAAATGGATCCGTTTTTTTGATTTTTACTGGAGATTGGGAATAGATGGACTTTCTCTCGGACCTATTTTACTGACAGGGTTTATCACTACTTTAGCTATTTTAGCGGCTCGGCCAGTTACTCGGGATTCCCGATTATTCCATTTTTTAATGTTAGCAATGTATAGTGGTCAAATAGGATTATTTTCTTCTCAAGATCTTTTACTTTTTTTCATCATGTGGGAATTAGAATTAATTCCCGTTTATCTGCTTGTAGCCATGTGGGGAGGAAAGAAACGTCTCTATTCAGCTACAAAGTTTATTTTGTATACTGCGGGAAGTTCTGTTTTTTTATTAATGGGGGCTTTAGGTATCGCTTTATACGGTACCAAGGAACCAACATTTAATTTTGAAACATTAGCCAATCAATCATATCCCATGGCTCTGGAACTAATATTCTATATTGGATTTCTTATTGCGTTTGCTGTCAAGTCACCGATTATACCCTTACATACATGGTTACCAGACACCCATGGAGAAGCACATTACAGTACTTGTATGCTTCTAGCCGGAATCTTATTAAAAATGGGAGCATACGGGTTGGTTCGAATCAATATGGAATTACTACCCCATGCTCATTCGATATTTTCGCCCTGGTTGATAATAGTGGGCGCAATACAAATAATCTATGCAGCTTTAACATCTCTTGGTCAGCGAAATTTAAAAAAAAGAATAGCCTATTCGTCTGTATCTCATATGGGTTTCATAATTATCGGAATTTGCTCTCTAAGCGAGATGGGACTCAATGGAGTCATTTTACAAATAATATCGCATGGATTTATTGGCGCTGCGCTTTTTTTCTTGGCGGGAACGAGTTATGATAGAATACGTCTTCTTTATCTTGACGAAATGGGCGGAATGGCTGCCCCAATGCCAAAAATATTCACGTTATTCAGTATCTTATCGCTAGCGTCTCTTGCATTACCGGGCATGAGCGGTTTTTTTGCTGAATTGATAGTATTTTTTGGAATAATTACTGACCAAAAATATCTTTTAATGCCAAAAATACTAATTACTTTTGTACTGGCGGTTGGAATCGTCCTAACTCCTATTTATTTATTATCTATGTTACGCCAGATGTTCTATGGATACAAGCTGTTTAATGTCAAAAATTCTTCTTTTTTTGATTCTGGACCACGAGAGTTATTTGTTTCGATCGCTATCCTTCTTCCTGTAATAGGGATTGGTATTTATCCGGATTGCGTTTTCTCATTATCAGTTGACAAGGTTGAGGCTATTCTATTTCCGTTTTTTTATAGGTAGTTTTTCGAAATAAAACAGAAAATGAAAAAGGAATCCTATTCTTTTCTTTTTTAAAAATGAAAACTTTAACAATAAAAAAAATCTCTTTTTTTTTCCTTTTCATTTAAATTGAAGTTAAAAAAAAAAATCAATTCTACACACCTTTATGCCTTTGCCCCCTTTTGAGAATTTTTTGAATCAAGTAATGTAGTGATTCAAAAAGTTCTCAAAGAATTACCTAAAACTTCTTGTATATGTTGTCCCCCTTGTATATGTTGTCCTATAGTTATATGTGACAGATCCTTTCATCAATTTGATGTTAATGTAAATGAACCATAACTATGTAGTCCAAGTCCTAATAGATTAACTCCAAAATAGCAGATCCAAATTATAAGAAAGCCCATAGAAGCAACAATTGCAGAATTGAAACCCTCATCAGAATTTTTATTTGTTCGAATATGGAAATAAATCAAGAATATGGCCCAAGTAATAAAAGCCCAAGTTTCTTTTGGGTCCCAATTCCAATATGATCCCCAGGCTTCATTAGCCCAGACCGCTCCCGAAAGAATACCTATGGTCAAAAAAATGAACCCTATACTAATAATACGATAACCCCACTGATCTAATTGTTGAATCAATTGAGACCTGTAATAATTTCTAGAAGAAAGAAAGGAAGTATTTTTAAAAACATTATTTTTTTTCGTCATGTATTGGCTCTTACCAAAGGAAAATGAACTAGATAATAAATTATTACTTTTAGCACTATCCAAAGTTCTTATGATTTTGTAAAATGTAATTACTAAAAGGGCTACTGATAATAATGATCCACATAAAAGAGCTGCATAGCCCAATACCATCATACTTACGTGCATCATTAACCACCGGGATTGGAGAGCAGGTACTAAGACTTCAGATCGATGCAGGTTAGTTAAAAAACCCGAAGTAGCAAACGCTTGGGTAAAAAAAATACTTGGGGCAATTATTATGTTTAAATAATTTTTTTTTTTTTTCAAATATGGAACCATATGAATAATTGCAAAACCCCATGAAAGAAAGATTAATGATTCATATAAGTCACTTAATGGTAAATGTCCCGAATAAATCCAACGAGTAACTAATAATCCTGTTATACAGAAAAAAGCAGTTCTCATGCCCTTTTTTGACGAAGCATAAAGTCCTACAAATTCGTCGACTAATAAGGCCATTAAATGAATTAGAATTCCAATTGAAACAACCGAAAAAGAAATATGAGTTAATATGTGTTCTAAAGTCAAAAATATCATAAAAATCCTTAACAAATTAACAAAAAGATAGGATTCTTTAATTATACATTATACATAATTGAAATCATGAATTGAATTCATTATCATTATAGGGCGTATTGTATCCTCTTGAAAAGGAAATGAAAAGATAAGACATTATATTATGCCGCCACTCGGACTCGAACCGAGATGCTCTAGCACTGCTTCCTAAGAGCAGCGTGTCTACCGATTTCACCATAGCGGCTTGCTCAAAATCATAATAACCAATTTTGATTCAATCGTCGAGCTTTAATTTTAGTAGCGTAGCTCCAATATTTTTTTTTATTTCGAAAACATAAAAATTAATGAATCAAAGCATCAAATCAATTAAATAATTTATTTAAATGAAATAATTGATGCTTTGAGTATTTTCATAATAATCTTTATTATTATTTAATGTGTCAATTTTGATTAATTTAACAATGTTGTTTTTTTGTAGTTTCGACTCTTATACTCTTATACAACGAAACTCTTGTAAATAATATAATTCTTATTGCAGTCTATGACTAGGGCTAAAAAAAAAAATATAATTTTTTTTTATGGATTACAATTTTAGATTCATGAAACTATTTTATTTAATAATCCTTAGTATTTCAGGGCTTAAAGAATTTGTGTTAAGATTTAATTTAACAATTTAATTAGGTATTGAGTTGGGCATATCATATAACAAAAAAATTTCTTGATTTTTTTTTTTAATATTGTCTAATTTTTAATCTAATTTTGAATATATATCTTGAGATCCATCTTCCAGTCCAAATATATAATGTAAAAAAAATCATTCAAAAATAACCTCTTATATACATATCTATCTAAACTAAATATGCAATATGCAAATTTTATTAATTGGATAGAAAGGGGAGCTTATTAGTTATTTAAAATAATATTTTTAAGGAGGGTGACTTAAAAATTAATAATTTTTGTTTTTAACGATTAGTTTTTTTTTTACTAATGATTTTAGATCGGCTCTTTTTTATTCATCTATTCAAAAACTTATTAAAAACTTATTAATATTTCGTATTATTGTGACAAAGGGCTGGATGGGGAAAATAAGAATCCCCATCCCGGAAATGAGAAAATTTGCTAAAAATCAAAAAGACGAACTTTGTGTCTTCTTTTTTTTGCAAACAAAAACAAAAAGTACCCTCTTTAGAATTCAATATCCAAATTAGATTCCACATATCTATAGGATAAGGGGGGAAAAGGGTCAATTTTGTATTGATTATCTCAATAAAGGCTGGAAATTATATAAAATAATATAGAAATTATAGAATTAAATTTCTATTTATTTTATTCTATTTATTTTATACTCTTTATAGTTATATATTTATTTATTTTCTATTCAAAGTATATGTATATCATATTCTGTCTATATTGTATAGAATATTGTATAGAATATTATATCGATTTATATATTCGTTATGTATATATTCGTATATATTTTTTATTTTAAATGCTAAATCCAATTTAAATGCTAAATAAAATTCAATCTTTTTCCGATGTCAAGCCGAGTTAGATTATTCCGATGTTTGATTTTTTATTTGTTGCACAAAAAAACTTTTTGAATTACCTGTAGAAAGAGATTTTGCTAACGAAAAAGCTTTCAACGCGGTCCAATATCCCTTTCTTTTCCAAATATTTTTTCGAATACGCTTTTTTGAAATAGAAGTACGTTTTTTTGGAACTGCCATTCAACATTAAAGAGATTATTTATTTTATTGTTAGAAGTGGATGTGAAAGACATATATTGTCATATAGTGTTAAAAAAAAATTGTTCTTTATTATCTAGCTATTTAGTCGTTAAATTATATTTGCTTCCTACAAAGCCTAACCATTGCTTTTTATTAGTTCGTAGTTAGATTTCTTCTTTTTTTCGTCATACTGTATTTATATATAGAATAATTTATATATAGAATTTATATAGAATAAAATACATCAAAAACTTTAGTTTTTTATCCCCATGAAAATGTTTTTTTTTCTTTTTTTTTCTAGGAATTGGTTAAGCTCGAAGAGAGGGTCTCCCTAATTGAAATTTAATTTATTGAAGTTGAATTTTCAAATTAAAAATTATTAATCAATTTTTATTTTTAAAAAATATATGATTTTCTAAAAACCATTTCATGTAAACGGTATTTTATTAATTCTCTTTTTCCTTTTTATTAATTATTTTTTTCCTTTTATCTTATGTAAACGTAAAACGCCCAATATCATACATAGGATTTGTTATAAACAAAAGAGAAGACATTAAATCTGGGTCAAAATAAAATACAATCATTAATAATTCTGACTTGAAAAAAGTAATAAAAAAAAAAGAATTCTTTTTTTATTACCTTTTTATTGAATGTTGAAGAATTTTGGAAAAAGAATTTTTTTTTTATCATTTTTATAAAATTAAAATTAAATACTACTTTTAATAGATAATAGAATTCTTTATCCTTTGTATATAAATTTATAAATTCTCTGGATATAAATTTTGGCAATCCACAGCAATAATCGAATTTTAGAGTAAATTTTCTTTTATTAGTGTCTTGTTTCATTAGTATCGTCGTATATTATTTCACCAATTCTAACTTCTTAATTTGAATATGTAACTTCTTAATTTGAATATGTAAAGTATTTTGAAAAAAAAATTCAGAATAATTATGAAGAAAAATTTCTATTTAAGTTTTGAATATCATTATTATTAATTATTCTTTTTTTTTGGCAAATCCGTTCAATAAAATTTAAAAATAACAAGAGATAAGAGCCGATGAATCAGAACCAAGAAAGAATTAATCATTAATTAAGTTATGGCACATATATATCAATATTCGTGGATCATACCCTTCGTTGCACTTGCAGTTCCTATGTTAATAGGAGTGGGACTTCTACTTTTCTCGGCGGCAACAAAAAAACTTCGTCGTCGGTGGGCGGTTCCGAGTATTTTATTGTTAAGTATAGTGCTTATTTTTTCAACCGATTTGTTTATTCAGCAAATAAATAGTAATTCTATTTATCAATATATATGGTCGTGGACCATCACTAATGATTTTTCTTTAGAATTCGGACACTTGATTGACCCATTGACTTCTATTTTGTTACTATTAATTACTACAGTTGGAATTATGGTTCTTATTTATAGTGATAATTATATGTCTCATGATCAAGGCTATTTGAGATTTTTTGCTTATATGAGTTTTTTCAATACTTCAATGTTGGGATTAGTTACTAGTTCTAATTTGATACAAATTTATATTTTTTGGGAATTGGTTGGAATGTGTTCTTATCTATTAATAGGTTTTTGGTTCACACGACCTATTGCATCGAATGCGTGTCAGAAAGCGTTTGTAACTAATCGTGTAGGAGATTTTGGGTTACTATTAGGAATTTTAGGCCTTTATTGGATAACAGGTAGTTTAGAATTTTGTGATTTGTTCGAAATATTCAATAACTTGACTTATAAGAGTGAGATTCATTTTTTGTTTGTTACTTTGTGTGCTTTCTTATTATTTTCGGGGGCAATTGCTAAATCGGCACAATTCCCCCTTCATGTATGGTTACCAGATGCTATGGAGGGACCTACTCCTATTTCAGCTCTGATACACGCTGCTACTATGGTAGCGGCTGGAGTTTTTCTTGTCGCTCGACTTTTTCCTCTTTTCGTAGCCATAC